TAATTGGATGCCCTACTGCGTTACAAAATTTCGCTTTAGCCAATGATCCAATCAGAGGAATAATTGGAACTATTGTATCGAGTTTATTGGGAGCATTATTTAGTAGAAATGAATTTTCTAGCATTTGATTCCGCACCACTGCAGGATTTCGTCGAACACTTGAAAAGTAACTCAAAAAATCGAGGGAATGCTTGGATAATTGGTTTATACGGATACTTGCCGCGTGAGACCATACATCAAAATGACATTGCCATAAATTGACAAGGTAAGATTTCCATTTATTCATTAGAAGAGGTGTGTCTTTGGAAGCCAGAATTGATTTTCCTTGATATCTAACATAATGCATGAAAGGATCCTTGAGAAAGCATGGGATGACCGGAAAATCATTAGCAAAGACTTCGGCAAAATGTTCTATTTTTCTATATAAACAGAGTCGTTCAAAAAGGAATCCAGAAGATGTTAATCGTAAATGAGAAGATTGGTTACGGAGAAAAAGGAAGCTGGATTCGTATTCACATATATAAGAATTATATAGGAATAAAAAAAATCTCGGATTACTTTTTGAAAAAATGGAAATAGATTTATTTGTAATAATAAGACTGTTACAATTAGAATACTCATGAAGAAAGAACCGCAATAAATGCAAATAAGAAGCATCTTTCACCCGGTAACGAAGGGTTTGAACCAATATTTCCAGATGGGCAGGGTAGGGTATTAGTATATCCGCCGAATAATTTAAATGTGGGAACTTTTCCTCTAAAAAGGGAAATATTGAATGAATGGATCGTAAATTGTAAAATCTTACGATTTCTGCCCCTTCTAAAGAAGATATTAATCGTAGATAAAATGGAATTTCCACAATGATTGCAAATCCTTCTGATAGAATTTTAGAATGCAAATTCTTGTTGTACCCAAAAAATGGATTTTGTTTAGAATCATTAGCAGAAATTATCAAATAATTCAGTTGATACATTGTAGTAATTAAGCGTTTTACAATCAGTAAACTAGATTTATTATCATAACCTATATTTTCCAACAACATGTATCTATTTAAACCATGACCATGAGCAAGTGCATAACTATATTCCCGAAAGATAAGTGGGTATAGGAAGTCATGTTGCCGAAATCTATCGAGTTCTAAATATCCTTGAAATTCCTCCATTTAAAATTAGATGGGGATAAGGGATTTCTTTTGGGTTATTAAATGACACATAGTACGATACAGTCAAAACAGGATATTATAGTAAGAAATAAATAGATATATACCCCGGAACCAGATAAGACTGATCGACGGACTCTTTAGCCTCTCCTTTTCCATCTAATTTAATTGGTTTATGTTCATTCGAGGATAACAAGATGGTTAGAAATCCTTTATTTGTTCAACCCAATCGCTCTTTTGATTTTGGAAAAAAAGGATTTTTATCTTTATCAATAGACTGCTTTTTCTACACATTTACCCCCACACTCTAATGGAGAATAGCTACTAATAATTAGGATTTAAAAAAAAAATCGATGATCCACTTATGGGAAAAGCATTTCCCGCATCAAGGACTAATCTATTTTTAACGTTTAATTAGATCGGGTAATCGTTCAAATTAAGAACAGAAGCTCGTTTCTTTTTTTTTTGTTTACCTATAATTGGAGCCATAGGGCTCTATCCATTTATTCACTTAACCCAAAATTTAATTTTATTTTTTTTCGTCAAGAATTTAAACAAAGTTTTGAACCGATCCGCTAAGAATAAAATATTCTCGGAATTCCACATTGATACGACATGCTGCTTTTTCCATTCATTCCTTTGAGGATCAGTCGCGGTTTTACAAGCTCTAGAGATAGTATCGACGAAGACGTTGCTTCATACAAATGTGTAAAAATTGCCAGTCGCACTTAAAAGCCGAGTACTCTACCGTTGAGTTAGCAACCCCCCCCCCAAAAAAAAAAATGTGTAGATCCAATCGGAATAAAAAATTAGATTTAATTGCACACCGAAATCCAAATAGTAAAATAGCAAAAACATTGCTAATCGATTCTGAACATAAAAAAAATAATGAACATATTAGATGCAAATACACTGACTTCTAAAATAAGAATCTAGATTAAGATAAGGATATGGATTAAGTCAAAATTGATGTACTACCACGGATTTAGTTCGTATCTTATCCATTATTATCTTATCCGTTTTTTTTTTTCAATAAAATAAATAAATAATAAATAAATAAAGGCTTCTCGTATCCCAGCAAATCCGACGAATCCGTCGTTTAAATAAAGTAAAATAAAAAAACCAAGTCCATAGATGGAACAGAGGGAAATAGATACATTTATTCATGATCGGATTATATTTGTTTGATACACTGTTGTCAATATGAATGTAAATCTTAAGAAAAGAACACAATGTGGAGAACCATAAATTAAAATTAAAAAAAAATTAAATATTGAATTAATATAATAAAATATAAATTATACAAATAAAGAAAAACTAATGACTTGTATTGAATTGGCACTAACTATATATGGATAATAAACATGGATACAAAAGGATGTAAGCGTAAGAATCAATATTCGTAGCAAAGTATCGCAATGCTTGGGTTTACTTAATCCATATAAGTAAAAAAAAAAAAATAAATCTTAAATCCCATTTGTTTTTTTTTTTATTTATTTGTTCATAACATAAAAAAAGTGAAAGTTTCAACTAAAAAACAACTAGTATTGAATTAGCAATAATGTAAATATTTTGGATTTCTAAATCCAACTACTTCGGTTATTCATTTGATCTTTTTTCATCTGTCTTAAATTAAATGAATTTCTATCACTAAAATAAAAATAAATTTTTGTCGTTATAGAAGACGACATTTTTTAGTAGTAGACATTTTTTGGTAGTAATAATAAATAGGTATGAATAGAACAAAAGAGGGGGGGCGGTAGTATATAAAAGGTTATACAAAGTTATATAAGCCCCCTCTTTTGTTCTATTCATTAATTGAATTTAATTTAATCTGTTGATTAAGGCAAAGTTACATAAAAACTCCCGCCTTCTTCGAAATATCATGAACAGTTCCCGTAGGTTGAGCGCCCCTTTCAAGTAAATATAGAATAGCAGGAACATTTAAATAGGTTTGATTCTTTAGCGGATCATAAAAGCCCACTTTCCGAAGAGCTCTTCCTTCTCTTCGGCATCGAGCATCAATTGCAACGATTCGATAAACCACCCATTGGGATAGATGTAGATGAATAATACCCCCCCTAGAAACGTATAAGAGGTTTTCTCCTCATACGGCTCAAGAAAATTCGAAATTATGTCTATGGATCGAATTTTAAATTTTTAATTAGTAATGTCAAATGGATCCATAAAATAATCAAATCAATTAAATATGAGTTAAGTACTTTTTAGTATTCCTTATTATTATCCGAAAAAGAAAATAAAATCATTTGTATTCGCATCCTCATAACTCAAGTTGGATAACTCGCTAATAACCCAAGGAAACCCTTTACTTTAGGTATTTCGTTTATTGAGCGATCTCTAACCACGCACCTTTTTTGTCTTTAGAATCTATTTTGATTCTTAATTAGAATCTATTTATTGAGACAACTGAAAGTGGTATTTCCTTGTTCCAGGATTCTTTATCGTTTCTTTGAATCATTGGGTTTAGACATTACTTCGGTGATTTTTAATCGTTTCAAAAAACGTCAGCAACATACCCTTTTTGTGATTTCTTTTTATCAAAAAATCATACAAATGGTCGATTTGATTCCTGCGCGATACACTTTTAATCGAAAGAGTTTTACCAATTCCAAGAGGTTTTACTTATAAATTTGAAAATTGGATCCTTTCGATTTTTATATGGAAAATATACTTACGAAGCTGTTTCAACTTATTAATTAACACTAACCCTAGACCCGTTCCCTTAAAAAATGAATCAATACTTTTTTTTACTCGAGCTCCATTAAGATCATGTACTATTTGCATCCCAACCCCCGACCTCAAAAAGGAGGGTTCTAGTGAAACAGAACAAACGATGTCGAGCCAAGAGCACCCTCATTCCTATCTAATTAATATAAAAAGAAAATGATGGATGTAAGAATCCACAGACGACCATATCCCTCAAGTCGCACGTTGCTTTTTACCACATCGTTTTAAACGAAGTTTTACCATAACATTTCCTAGTAGGTTGCTGTAAACAGTATGTAATTGATTCCATTATGGACTCATGAATAATCATTGGTTCGTTCGGTACATAGTAATCCATACTTTTATGAATGGGTAATTTCTCAAGAAGTATCAGCACGAATTAAATTTAACCCCATATAATATATAGAAATATAATAAATATTTTTTTAATATATTATTTTATTTTTTCTTTAGAAAATATAAATATTAGAATATAAAAAAATTGAACTAATAAATAAGACAAATAAGTTTTTTTTTAATCTGCATCTTGAGGTGACTTGCTAAAATAGATTCACCAATTTCACACTTCTTCGAGTACCAAGGACTCATAAGACATTATTAAAAATATTTAATTGATTGAAAAATTTCCTATTTCACTATCATTACATTATTTGAATAAGGCTTTACAGTAAAAATCGCATTTTGATAATAATAGAGAAAAATTCATATTCGGATTAAACCATAAAAAAAATGTAAATTCTTTTTGTTTTTCACGAGGTGGTGGATAAAGACTGATAGAATAGAGGCTTGGGGTTGTTATTCTTTTTGATAAATCATAATTAAAAGAAGATCCCCATACCTATCAGGTAGACTAAACAAATATCTTTGAAAGTAATTAGAAACATTCTATGTTAAAGGGTAAAGTTAAATATTTAAAATTTAGGGATAACAAATCTATTGTCACAAAACTCAATTGAAATAAAATAAAGTTTTCAATGAATCAATGAAATAGAAGAAATAGAACGATAACAATACATATATATAAGTCTTCGCTCCCTTTCTGCGTAGTTTATTTGACTTGGAGTCAATAATCCGGCTGCAATTATTTCCTAAGGAAAAGCGACTAAGATGTATGAATACACTTTGTCTCAATTGGTACATATCATATATTTACAATTTTTCATAAAAGAAAACACAAAATACTTAAAAACGGGGTTCAAAGAAAAGACATATGTTACGTATGTAACTTGATTTTTTTTTAATGAAATTCAGACAGCCGCATATATTGAAATTGGTATTTTACATTGACGTTTAACTCCTATCTACTGCGTCAATTCTATGAATATGATGAATCCTAAATAAAAAAAGAATCCTATTAGAGTGTTCCAGACTATTACTATTTTGTATAAATGTAAATTAAAACAAGTACAGATTAAATCATGGCTCGTATTTTTATTTTATGAAGAACTAACTTATTAAATAGAAATATGATTTAATCTATGCTCCCCTCTTACCTGTATACAAATAGATTCAATTACATCTGTGTGTTATTTGAACACGATTCGATTTTTTATTTTTGAAAAAGATATAATTCATATAAGAATCAATCATTATAGGAAAGCAAAATCAGATTATAACCAATCTTATTCTACTCTTAAAAAAAAAAAAAAAATAAGGTTGTTTAAAAAAGGGCAATCTTTCTTTTATTCTGATATAAAATAGAAAATCTATATTCTGATATGATATATATAATATAATAGGTATGCTCTGGGACGGAAGGATTCGAACCTCCGAATACCGGGACCAAAACCCGTTGCCTTACCACTTGGCCACGCCCCATTTTTGATTTCTATTCGACATTAATAAAGACTAATATTGATAGTAGTTCTTCGTCAATTCTAGTCCAAATCTATATAGAATAGATTAGAGTGTTGCTAGGATTTTGAGACATTTAGATAGAGAATTAAACGACATTTATTGATCATTACATACAATTCAATTAAGATATTGTATGAAAGTATGGTTTTGTCTATTCTCTTTTGATTTGAGAATTGAAGGATTTTTGATTGGGTTAATTAAAAAAAAAATAAGATTATAATAACTCATATTAAGAACTCATCATATTAATAACTCAATCAAAATAAATACAATTATCTTCAAGAACAAAGAAAAAAATGTTTGTTATGCTTAATATCTTTAGTTTGATCTGTATTTGTCTTAATTCTGCTCTTTCTTCAAGTAGTTTTTTCTTCTCAAAATTGCCCGAGGCTTATGCTTTTTTGAATCCAATCGTAGATTTTATGCCAGTAATACCTTTGCTCTTTTTTCTCTTAGCTTTTGTTTGGCAAGCTGCTGTAAGTTTTCGATGAGATCTTTAATACGGTCCTAGAAAAATTCATGATTTATTCTTAAAAAAAAATTCTAACAATTCATAAGATCAGATAAGTCTTATAGTATAACCCTTCGATTCAAATAATTAAATTCTTGGATCGCCACAATAAGTCTGGGCTCCCCCCAGTTCCTCATTCGGACCCTTTTTTACAGTGAAAGAACCTAGTAGATTCCTCCGCAATATCTAATTGCGGGTATGAAAAAGCTTTTGGTAATGAAAGACTTGACTCTTATTACATATTACAAATGAATTTCTGAAAATTCTTTTTTATTTCTATAGATTTAGAAAAAGAATTTCGTGGTGTCAAAATAAGGTATGTGGTATAAAAATGGAGAATCTATTATCTTTTTTTCCAAAAAAAATGATCTTGGAGATTGTGTAATGCTTACTCTTAAACTATTTGTTTACACAGTAGTGGTATTCTTTGTTTCTCTCTTTATCTTCGGATTCCTATCTAATGATCCAGGACGGAATCCTGGACGTGAAGAGTGAAGAATAAAAAATAACAATAAAGTTTCTGTTTTCCTTGCTTGATTTTAAAATGTTCTTAGGATTTTATTTATTCCACATTTTTAACTATTAATTAAAATGAAATAAAAAAAAAGACTAGTTGAAAGAGAAATTGAAAGATAAAGAAAAAATACCAAGTCATCCACTAAAGCGGAAAGAGAGGGATTCGAACCCTCGGTACGAAAAACCCGTACAACGGATTAGCAATCCGACGCTTTAGTCCACTCAGCCATCTCCCCAAATTGAAATAAAAAGGATAATTACTAGATTATATTACACAAAAACAGTAAGACTTGAAAAAGGGCCCTCTCTTTATACCTCTTTATTATTCAGTATATAATTATTATATAGATATCTAATTATAGAGACATAGAAAAATAGAAAAAACAATATAGAAAATAAAAATCAGTGATTTCATTTAGGTAAAGTAAGGGCTCGAAAGCGATATCTCAACTCCACTATTCCAATGAATATAAATTTAGATATATAACCACCTAATGCCCCAAGAATATTATATATTATATAAACTATAAATTATATAGCAATGAATTTCTTATATAAAAAAATTATAGAATTAATAAATAGTAAATAGAAAGTAATAATAAATATATAAATTAAAATTAAATAAATAATAAAAAAAGAGTACCTCTTTGCTTTCGTCTGCAAGATCCTTTTTTACTTTTACTTCCACAGCCCGGCCCCCGGTCCTGACCGGGCCGGGTCTTTCGTTTTTGTTCCAATGAATCATAGAAAAAAATGATTTATTTGATTTGAAAAAAAAAAAAATGATTAATGATTGTTGTTGTTTCAAGAACAATCATAATAAAGGCAATTTCTATTCCTATCATACAGAATAGAATCCGAGTGTCATTTCTTAATTATTTTATTCTTGCACAATTTATGTTATGGCATACGCCTTTTTTTTATCGAGACGTATCCATCTCATTTAAATAACTAAAAAAGCGTGTTTTTTTAGTTATTTAAATAAATCCTCTTTCCCCAATCCCATTAGTCTCCTTGGCCAAAGCATATCAACGCTCTAATTTTCATGATTCTTTTCTGATCCTATCGTCTTAATTATGACCCATTTTTTTGTTCGACAAAAGATCCATTTATATACAATAATCACATTGTAGCGGGTATAGTTTAGTGGTAAAAGTGCGATTCGTTCTATTAATCCCTTAAATGGTTAAGGGGTCCTTCGGTTTAATTAATATTCCGATCAAAAACTTTATTTCTTAAAAGGATTTAATCTTTTACCTCTCAATGAAAGATTCGAGGAAGAATAGACATTCTCGTGATTTGTATCCAAAAGAGTCAATTAGAAATTGGAAAAAACAAAATTGGATTATGAAATTACGAAACATAATTGGTTTTTGAATTGGATCAATATTTCCAATTGAATAAGTATGAGTAAGGGGTCCATGGATAAATAGAGAAGGGAGTATTTCTAATCGTAACTAAATCTTCAATTTATGATTTGTATAAAAGAGATTGAAGCAAAACAGCTATTAACTAATGGCTTTGGTTTACTAGAGACATCGACATATTATATTGTTTTAGCTCGGTGGAAACAAAATCCTTTTCCTAAGGATTCTTTCAAATAGAAATAGAGAACGAAGTAACTAGAAGGGTGGTTCTAACCCCCCCTGTTCTATAGGGATCATCTATAAAGCGGGTTTTGTTTTGAATGCATTCAAACAGAAAAGCTGACATAGATGTTATGGGCCGAAATTTCTTTTCTTTTTTTTTGTAATTTAGTTCACATCTGACATATGTGAAATTTATCCATCTTTCATAAAGGAGCCGAATGAAACCAAAGTTTCACGTTCGGTTTTGAATTAGAGACGTTAAAAACGATGACTCAACGTCGACTATAACCCCTAGCCTTCCAAGCTAACGATGCGGGTTCGATTCCCGCTACCCGCTTATATCTCTATATTATATATATTAATTTATTCTCTATATTTCTAAAATTCTATATTCTATTTAGAATATGTTTAATAGTAAAAGTTATAGTTTTTATCTATTATAAAATATTATATTATTTAAATTCTATATTAAATAATCTATAATATAGAGGATCTAATTATAATTATTCATGTAATGAATCTAATTTAATGTAATTATTAATATAATGATAATGAATGTATCATTGAATTGAATGCGCAATTCCTGGAATTCTCTCAATGGTCTTTTTTCTGACCAAGAGATGTGAAAACAAAACTAAGAAAAAAGCGTCCATTGTCTAATGGATAGGACAGAGGTCTTCTAAACCTTTAGTATAGGTTCAAATCCTATTGGACGCGACGGATTTCCATATATTTCTTTTCTACTAACTAGGTATTTTGAATGATTTGAACAAGAGACCCTTATACTTATTTATATATTTATTTATATATTTATTCTTAATAATAATTTTTTATTACTATAAAATTATTAATATAAAAAATATATAATAAAATAAAAGATTAGATTATAGAAATAATTATTTCTATAAAATTAGAAAGTTATTTAAAGGAATTTCTTTATACCTGTTCCTGAAGTAGAAAGCGTTCCATTTGTTCTTGAATAGCGTCTTTCAAAAGGGCTTCCGCTTCCTCATTGAATATCTTGGTAGAAGATATGATTTCTTGGAACTGCGGTTTATTCGTTTTTAAATAAGTACGTAACTCAACGAGAAATTTCTTTACCTGTCCAATTTCTAATGAATCAAGATAACCATTCGTTCCAGTATAAATAGTCATTACCTGTTCTTCCACCGTGAGAGGGGATGATTGAGATTGTTTGAGCAACTCGCGTAATCGTTGACCTCTTGCCAATTGATTCTGAGTAGCTTTATCGAGATCAGACGCGAATTGTGCAAAGGCTTCTAATTCTGCGAATTGTGCCAATTCTAATTTTAGTTTGCCGGCTACTTGTTTCATGGCTTTAATTTGAGCGGCAGATCCTACTCTGGAGACGGAAATCCCCACGTTAATGGCAGGTCTGATTCCAGCATTGAATAAATCGGCGGATAAGAAAATTTGGCCATCTGTAATTGAGATTACATTAGTAGGAATATAAGCTGAAACATCTCCCGATTGGGTCTCAACTATTGGTAAAGCAGTCATACTTCCTTCACCTAAACGCGAACCTGATTTAGCGGCTCTTTCCAAAAGTCGTGAATGCAAATAAAAAACATCTCCTGGATAAGCTTCGCGACCCGGCGG